AGACAAAGGAGGGTAAGGTCCCGCTGAGTTCTTACTCCATATAGCGAAACTTTGATCTACTCCATAACATACAAATTGGAAAGTTATCCAGTAAACATAATTAAAATATTATATTCGTAGAAATGACGAAACAGATCCTTTGTTTCTTAATAATTTGAAGAATTAAATCTATTGATTGATTCATAGTCTCTGTCGTTCCTCCATAATATGAACTCTTACAAAGCAACAAAAAAGAAGGAATCAATCGATTTTCTGGATAATCCAATATTTATATGGATTTCTACGGATGAGACATCCTGCAAATTTTTTCTATACTAAATTAATAGAACCTTATTCTATAAAAACTCTGATGAGATAATAAATAAGGATTTGGATATTTGTAAAAATCTAATTTGCCTTTCAACCGGAACAGTAAAAGTTTTTTTGTTTGAATAATTTTTCTAAATTAGAAGTTTCAATTAATTGAATAATTAAAGAAGTTCTATTTGTTCAATGAATTTCTCCTCCCCTAACCCTTTCTTTTTGTTTGTCTACTACTTCTTATGAATCTAAACAAAGGAGTTCCAATAGACCCGGAAAGCAAGGAATAGTAATCTTTGACGAACAAGAGAAAAAATTATTATTATTTCGATACAAGACGACACAAGAAAAGGGTGGAAAATCCCTTTTCTTGTGTCGAATAGAAGATTAGGAAGACTAGTAATCCCTCCTAAAAGTATTTGTTCCTTTCATTTTTCCCATCCTTCCCTTGTATTCTCTTCCTTTATATTTGTATGCCTATAGTCTATTACTAGGAATGGGATACACGTAATGAATTCCAGACATCCCACAAACAAAACAAAAACAGTATAAACAAAAAGGTTTACAGAATTTTTTGATCATACATAAGTATCGATCGACAATAATTTGTTGCTTTTTACCAACTTGATGTTAAGGAATTTCTGGACCTAGAAATTCATTTCATACAATTGAACCTTTTCAAACTGTTTCTTTTTAAGAACCAAAAAAACTTGTGCCAAAATAACAGATGCCAAGAAGAACAAAAGGCCTTGGACACGTAATGGATCTTGAAGCACTATTTCTGCATCTCCCTGACCAAACCCTCCTACATTGGGATTGCTTGTTAATGGTTGATCAAGCTTGATGGATTCACCCTCTGAAACAAGAAGTTCTGGTCCTGGAGGTATAATATCAACCACTTGATGTCCATCCGATGCATCAACTATGGTTATTTCATATCCTCCTTTTTCTTTACGTACTATTCTGCTTACTATACCTGCTGATGTAGCATTATAGACTGTATTGTTACTCTTGCTCCCATCAGGATAAATCTGACCCCTTCCTCTGTTCCCACCTACATATATGGGATATTTTAAGAAGTGAACGTCTTTCCTCGTAGCAGGGTCGGGGGAAAGAATGGGAAAGGCGATTTCGCTATATTTCTGACCGGGAACAGGACCTATCACAAGAATATTTCTTTTATTGGGACGATAACTCTGAAAAGACAGATTTCCCATCTTTTCTCTCACCTCGGGAGAAATACGATCGGGGGGGGCTAATTCGAATCCCTCGGGTAAAATAAGAACAGCCCCTACATTCAAAGCCCCCTTTTTACCATTAGCAAGAACTTGTTTCAGTTGCATATCATAAGGGATTCGAACAACTGCTTCAAATACAGTATCAGGAAGCACGGCTTGCGGAACTTCAATATCCACGGGCTTATTAGCTAAATGGCAATTGGCACATACAATTCGTCCAGTTGCTTCTCGTGGGTTTTCATAACCCTGCTGCGCAAAAATGGGATATGCATTTGAAATAGATGCCCGAGTTATTACATATATCATGATCGATATAGAAATCGATTGAGTCATCTGTTCCTTTACCCAAGAAAAAGTATTTCTATTTTGCATGTCCAATCATTGATCCCGGAATTTCTACAATAAATTAGATAGGTAGCTAGTATAGTTCCCTATACACGAGTCTGTCATTGTACTGGGATAATTGTACTGGAATATAGGACGAATACCTTGAAGAACTAGAAGTATAAAGAATTAAGTAAGATTTAAAATGTTTTCTTTATATACGAAGAAAGATTCTGATTTGATTGATATCAGGAGATCAAATGAGTTCTTCATTCATTCATTGAATGATAAATGACTACAAGTGAAGGAGATACACGATTTAAATAATAGAAGATCCAATATTTCACAATTGTATCTAGAATAACTGGAAAAGTGGAAACAAGACTAGATATAATTTGATCGTTATGAACCAATCCAAAATCGTTGTAGACCGAACCAATCATTAGTTCCCAACCATGGGTCGAATGAAATCCGATCCATAAATCAGTAACTAAAAGAATCAAAAAAGCTTTTATTGTGTCACTTAAGTTATAGAGGAATTCCTGAATCCAAGAATTAAGAATTACAAGTTCTTCATTACCCAGAATAAAATAACCACTTAGAATAGCGAAACAAATTATATTTGTCGAGAAATCAAAAATGATATGGAGATGATATTCATTGTGTGTTTTGACCAATTGTATCGTTTCCTTGTGTATTCCTATACGAAGTTTTTGTATATGCGTCTCCGGGTACTCCTTTATCATTTCATCCAAGAGGAATAGTTCTTCCAATTCTATGAATCTTTCTAGAACGTTTTTCTCTTGAATATCATTCAAAAAAGTTTCGGATTTCCCGGTATTCCACCAATTAGTAACCCAAGGTTCCAGACATTTATTAAATGAGAGAGAGACCCACCAGGGCAAAAATATTATGGATGAAATATATGGGAGGGAGACCCAGGCTTTATTTTGTTTTTTCATTTTTATCCTAAAAGGACCCTTATTCTATTTCTATATTCCTTTCCTTATAGATCCGAGATCTAAATTATTAGACAAAAATAGGAAATAGATCCATGGGTTCAATACCTTTTTATAGAACTCGTACTTCAGAGAAATATCAGATAGAGTCGACGGTTGTATTAAAAAGGAAATTAGCAAGTTTTTTTTCAATTTTTTCTTCAGTTCATTTCAAAATACTTCAATTGGTACGCGCAAGAAATAGGCCAATTCGGCAGCTTTTTGTTCAATTTCTCGTGGAGTAAAATACTCATCAGTACGAGTCAAGGGAATGGCTCCTTGGCCTCTGATTTCCATATAAAGGACACGACGAGGATAAAGACCCTCTTTAACCTCCATTCTGATGGATTGGATATCTCTCATAAGTAAGCGAAGGAAGATGCGACGATTTATTCCAGGAAATCCCCAACGAAAAATACACACTATTCCTTCTTTTCTATCGAATCGGTCATAACCACTACCTACATTCCATGAAATTGTGCACCACAAATAGGAGCTAATGAATAGACCTGCGATCCCATAGAAAGACATCACTATCCCTTGTGGAAAAAAAATAATTTGCTGAGATGGAAATACGGATATCAGATTCCTACCAAGATAACTGGAAGTTCCAACCACTAAGAATCCTAGTGAACCTAAAAAAAGGATACAGGCCCAGAAAAAATTACTTGTTTTTCGAGACCCCATTATAAGTTCTATCCATATATGTTCTGATCGCCAATTCATACTCTACTAGATCCAGTTGCATTCGATTGGAATTGAGAAAATAACCCAAATGAATTTTACTTTCTTGATCCCGAAGTAACTTTCATTAACTAGCACTATTCTGATGTAAACCGTTAGAAGTAATTTGTTAGATACATTGACTTTCCATTTAAATAAAATATTCGCCGATCCGTTTTTAATTTAACCAGCTATACCTGCATATACATGCATTTATGCGGATATCATGTATCCGCATGCATAACAGTTCTTTCATTTGTGTTCGTAAAGAGTCACATATCGTACCATATTACACTAAATAAATATCTGTATTATGATCCAGTGTTGAAATAAATTGATGAGATTTGGTCCCATCGGATCTAGACAATCTTATTTTTTTGGACATGAAGAGATAAAGAAGCCATTGCAATTGCCGGAAATACTAGGCCCACTAAAGGCACAAAAATAGAGGGTAAGTTGAGATCTGTCATAGAATGGGTGCCTCGATTTAATATTTCTATCTATTAGAAAGAGAAAGATATCTTATGATATGATAAGTATATCTTTCCTAAGTATATATCATAAACTTTATTATATTTATAATATAATTTTATAATAATATTTATATTATATAATTAATAATAATATAATAATTAAATATTAATAATTTATTAAATTTAATAAATTATTAATATTTAGAATATTTATAAGTAGTTAATAAGTAGTTAATAAGTAGTTAATAAGTGCAAGGAATGTAGAACTAAATAAAATAAGTGTACCTATTCATCTTTCTACACGAATATGTATGATAATTCGCTTTATTAATATATTTTAATATTCTTCTCCCATCCTTATTTCTTTCTATCTTTCTAATCTAATAAGGAGTTTATAAAGATTTTATTAGGAGTTTGCGACTCTAACTAATTCGATCCATCCAACAAACGGGGATTCATAGTAAAATAAAAAATGGGGGTTATCGATAGATATAGAAATAACTTCTATTCTCTATTTTATATTTATTTCTTTTTATTTTGATTTCGATATTTTTTTTTTATTGTCTATATTAATACGTAAGAAGGCCAGATAATTTTTTTTTTGATTACGATGAACTAAATACTTGTTCGCTACAAATAACTGAATTTAGTGCTATACTTTATTAATTTTTTGAATTTTGATTCAAGGAAAAGAAACCGTGGAGCTGAAATAACTCACTCAGAACACCTTTTAAAGGATTACGTGGTACAATTGGGTCAAATAAGCCTTTATGGAATAAATACTCAGCCGCTTGTGAACCATCGGGTACTGCCTTATTCAATGTTTGTTCAATTACTCTTTTACCCGCAAATGCAATGTAGGCATTAGGTTCAGCAACAATGACATCCCCCAACATACCAAAACTGGCTGTTACTCCACCGGTTGTAGGAGATGTAAGGATTGA